AACTATTAAGGGATTAATAGAACGAATCACACTTTTACCACTAAACTATACCCGCTACAATGGGATTATTGTATATAAATCGACTTTTTGTCGAACAAGAAATTCGATCGTAATCAAAAAAAGATAGGATCAAAAAAGAATCATGCAAATTAGAGCGTTAACGAGAGGACTTAATGAGATTAGGAAAAGTTAAATAAGTAAATAAATAAGTAAATACCAAGTCTTTTGCTGGAGTTTTTTGACGGATACGGGTTGACAAAACTATTTAAGCCGTAACAATAAAAATACATTGTTCAAAAATTCATAGTTCTTTTGTTTTCTTATCTTATATTTTTTTTTATTTACGTTTACTTTAACTGATTTTTTACTGAAAAAAAAAGTAATATAATAAAATAAAGCTAAGAAATTAAGATAGGAACTGACATCTTGATTCTATATCAAAGGAATCGAGATAATCAAAGGAATCGAGATAGTCCTTCTTATGATTCTTTCAATATCAACAATAAGCATTTGTGTTTTCGAATTAAACAAATCATTTTAATTTGCTTCGTTGGAACAAAAGAGGCCCGGCTCAGCCTGGTACTGCCGGGCCAAGCCGTGTAAAGAAAAGGTTTCTTTGGACAAAATCAAAGAGGGATCTTTTTTCTTTAGTTTTAAATATTATTTCAAATAAACTATAGCAAAGCAATAAACTAAAAAAAAAAGACTTTTTCAAGCCTTATTTTGACTTAATGTAACATAATAATTATCCTTTTTCAATTGGGGGAGAGATGGCTGAGTGGACTAAAGCGTCGGATTGCTAATCCGTTGTACGAGTTTTTCGTACCGAGGGTTCGAATCCCTCTCTTTCCGTTTTCGTCGATAACTTTCTTTTTATTTCTTTTCAAATTTTTAAATTTTTCGCGATTTTTTTTTTAAGTTATTTTAACTATTAAAATAACTTAAAAAAAAATGTGAACTAACTAAAATCCTACTAAGAACATTTCAAAATCGAGTAAGAAGAACAAAAAACCTTATTTAGTTTTTATTCTTCACGCCCAGGATTACGTCCTGGATCATTAGATAGGAATCCGAAGATGACTAGAGAGACAAAGAATATCACTACCGTGTAAACAAATAGTTTTAGAGTAAGCATTACAACAATCTCCAAGATTATTTTTTTTAGGAAAAAAGAGAATAGATTCTCCATTTGTATATTTGTATTTTATACCGCATACCCTACTCTGTTTTATGTTTATATTTTTATTTTGATACCAAGAAATAAACTAAGTTAAAGTTCTTTTGATTTGAGATTAGAAATAGAAAAGAATTTTCAAAAAATTCATTTTTAATTTAATATAAAGATATAAAGTTGTATTTTTTTATTACCAAAAATTTTCTTTCATACCCCAAACTGTCGAAGACTCCAAGAGGTCTTGCAATGGAAAAAGTCAGAATAAGGAAGTGAAACGTGGCGATCCCGACTTATTATGGCTATACCATAATTTCGATATTTGAATCGAGGGTTCACATACTGTAAGACTTATCTGATCTTATCAATTGCTAAGATTTTTTTTTTCAAATAAATCATGAATTTGTCTAGGACAGTATTAAAAATCTCATCGAAAACTTACAGCAGCTTGCCAAACAAAAGCTAAGAGAAAAAATAACACAGGTATTACTGGCATAACATCTACGATTGGATTTAAAAAAGCGTAGGCCTCGGGCAATTTGGCGATGAAAAAACTACTTGAATAAAGGACAGAATTAAGACAGATACAGATCAAACTAAATATATTAAGCATAAAAAACATTTTGTTCTTGAGGATAATTGTATTTATTTTGATTGAGTTATTAATAAGTTGAGTTATTGATAGAAGTAAAAATGAATAAAAATAAATTAAATAGACCAAAAAAACTTCTTTGATTTGAACTCGCCCAATCAAAACTCCTTCAACTTCAACTCTCAAATCAAAAGTGAATAGAATAAATCATACTTTCATACAATATTTTAATTGAATTAGATGTAATGATCAATAAATTCATCAGTTTAATTCTATATTTACACATATCAAAATTCTATCAATAATCTAATTTATTTTATAGAAATTTAGACTGAAGTTGCCGAACAACCAATAACAATATTATTGTTTATTAGTGTCAAATATAAATGGGGCGTGGCCAAGTGGTAAGGCAACGGGTTTTGGTCCCGCTATTCGGAGGTTCGAATCCTTCCGTCCCAGAGCATATCCGTCCAAACATCCAAAACAGTATAATAATCTCATATCCTTAAGCCATATAAATCATAGAATATATATGATATATATATTCTATCAGAATAAAGGTTACTTTTTTGAACAACCTTCTGTATAATATTGAAAAAGTTTAATTCTTATTCTTAATGAATCTTCTCTGAATCATATCTTTTTCACAAGTTTAATCGTGTTCAAATAACACGCAGATGTAATAGAATCCATTTGTGATCTATAAATGTTAAATATTGAACATAGAATAGCTATAATTTCTTTCAGTAGTTTATCTGGCACATACAGATATTCCGTAGTTTTTTATTTCGATTTTTTTTTGATACTGATTGAAAAAAAAAATAAGAACCTAAATCTTCCTTTACATCATTCTTTATCCACTATTTCATTAAAAAAATAAATTGGATTTTTTATTTATCTATTAATCAATTAATCATTGATGATTTAATACAAATCTGGATTTATCTCTCTCGTATGATGATAAAATGCAATGCGGTCTTACTATAAAATTTTATTCAAATAATGATATGGAGGTCAGAAAAATTTCAATCAATTAAATTGATGATTTCTTAGGACTTCTTAGTACTCGAAAAAGTGTGAAATTGGTGAATTTGTCTTATCACTAGCAGGTTACTTGAAGATCCAGATTCAAAAAGAACTTATTTATTTGAATTTTATTCGTGTTATTTTTATTTATAATTATTATTTATTTAGATTATTTAGTTTATTTTAAAATATTATAGATTTATATATATTTTAATATTTATAAATATTTAATATTTATAAATATATGTATATACGTCTCTGGGGTTAAATTAAATTTTTGCTTAGACTTCTTCAGAAACTCTATTTCATATAGAAGGAAAAAAGAAAGTATAGATTACTAGGTATCGATCGAACCAACGACTATTCATAATTCCATAATGGAATTAATTCCATACTGGTTCCAAACTAAAGGAATGTTATGGTAAAACTTCGTTTAAAACGATGTGGTAGAAAGCAACGTGCGACTTGAAGGACACGATCCGCTGTGGATCCTTACATCCACCATTTTCATTTTCTATTATATAGGAATTATATAGGAATGAAAGTGCTTTTGGCTCGACATCGTTTGTTCTGTTCACTACAACTCTCATTTTTTTTTTTGGGGGGGGGGGGGTTGTGATATAAACTGTATCATATTGTACATGATGGAGCTCGAGCAGAACATATTGATTCGTTTTTCGGAGGCAAGAATCTAGGGTTAGTATCAATTAATAAATTCAGACAACTTTGTAAGTCTATTTTTGATATAGAAATCTAAAGGATCCAATTCAAGCAAGTTTCAAATTCAAAAGTCAAATTTTTTGGAATTGGTAAAAGCCTTTCGCTCAAATCAAAAGTGTATTATACAGGAATCAACCATTCGTATGATTCTTTGATAGAAAGAAATCACAATGGTATGTTGCTGCCATTTTGAAACGATTAAAGATCACCGAAGTAATGTCTAAACCCAATGATTCAAGGCAAAGATAAAGGATCCTAGAACAAGGAAATACCGTTTTCAATTGTCTCAACAACTAGATTAAGATGAAGAATCAAAATAGATTCGAAAGGAGACATATAAAAAAGGGATTAGAGACCGCTCAATAAATGAAATGCTTAAAAGGTTTTCTTTGCGAATTATACAACTTGAGTTATGAGAGTGCAAATTCCAAATACGAAGAATTTTTTTTTGTTGGGGAAAGAAAAAGAATAAGAAAGAAGTAATCAAGTATTTAAATCAGATAATAAAGAAAGAGACTTCTTGGTCTAATTGATTTGATGATTTTATTTTATGGATCTATTTGACATTATAATTCTATACATAAACATAACTTGAATTTTCTTGAGCCGTACGAGGAGAAAACTTCTTATACGTTTCTCGGGGGAGGGGGGGGGTTCTCTACATCAATCCCAATGAGCTATTTATCGAATCGTTGCAATTGATGTTCGATCCCGAAGAGAGGGAAGAGCTCTTCGGAAAGTGGGTTTTTATGATCCGATAAAAAATCAAACCTATTTAAACGTTCCTATTATTCTATATTTCCTTGAAAAGGGCGCTCAGCCTACAGGAACTGTTCATGATATTTCAAAGAAGGCGGGGGTTTTTATGGAATTTCGCCTTAATCACCAAACAAAATTAAATTAATGAAATATATATATATAAATTAAAGAGCGTTAAGGTGTGAATGATTTGTATAGAATTTTGTATAATCTTTTCTTTGCTATTTTTTCTCCTTTTTAATTTATATCATATTTAATTTCTTTTTGCTACTATAGAATGTCGTCTTTTATAACGATAAAAATCTATTTTATTGATTTTATTGATGTAATATATAGAAAAATATCGAGAGAATAAACAGTCTTAAATTTTTGATATTATTGTCATGTCAATGGGTGTTTTTCATTTTTCATTGGAATTCGATTAACAAATAAAAAAGCAAAGGGTTAAGCTTGCTTTTTTTACTTTTACTTAATATTGATACTTATCTTGATTGATATTAATTGAATAAACCTGGGATTTTTATACTTCTTTTTTAATTTATTCGTCCGTCTACACTCTTTTGTATATATGTCGATTATATATGTAGTGCCAATCCAACATAAATTCTTAGTTTTTGTTTTTCATTTTAATAAATAGAAAAAAAAATTATAAATTGAAAAAATAATTTCAATTTATAATTTTTTTTTTTTCTATTTCTCCATTGTATTCTTTTCTCAAGATTCACATTCATATTGACAACAGTGTATCAAATAAATATAATCCAATCATAGATAAATGAATCTATTTATCTCCGTCCCATAGATTTGATTTTATTTCATTCAAATAAAGGGTTCATTTGATTTGCTGTGATACAAAAAGTCTTTTTTTTTTTTATTAAAATGTGATTAAAATAAAATAGAATATTAAAGTATAATAATATATTAAAATAGAATAATGGATAACATAAGAGACAAGAGTTGGTCTACAAATATTTTTATTGTCATCTATGATTTTTATCTGAAATCTTTTTTGGATTCTCATCGGATCTGTTCATTTTTATTATGTTCATAATTGATTATGAATTTTTATATTTTTGTTTTGCCTTTTTAAAATTTAAATGTTTTGATTTCGCCGTACTATTCAACCTCTTTATTTATTGTTTATTGGGATTCCGATTGTATCTATACATTCTAATTATTTTATTTTTAGTTCGGGTTGCTAACTCAACGGTAGAGTACTCGGCTTTTAAGTGCGGCTCGCATCTTTTACACATTTGTATGAAGCAACGGATTCGTCTATATCATCGGTAGAGTTTGTAAGACCGCGACTGATCCTGAAAGGAATGAATGGAAAAAACAGCATGTCGTATCAATAGAGAATTCTAAAAATATTTCATTCTTACCATATAGGTCCAAAACCTTGTGTAAATTGTTTGAATTCTTGGCGTGGAACAAAATCCATTTAAAAAGCAAAGAAATAAAAACTAAATTTAAAGTTGTGTCGAGTAAATAAATGGATAGAGCCCTACTATAGCTATAGCCTATAGCTATAGGTTCCAATTATAGGGAAACAAAAAATAACGAGCTCCTGTTCTTAAATTTTGAATAATTACCCGATCTAATTAAACGTTAAAAATATATTAGTGCTTGACGCGGGAAAGGCTTTTCCCATGAGTGTATTATCAATCAATGTTTTATGAATCCTAACTATTAGCTATTAGCTATATACATTTCCATTATGTGGTGGAGATAAATGTGTAGAAGAAGGCAGTATATTGATAAAGATATTTTTTTTTTCAAAATCAAAAGAGCGATTGGATTGCAAAAATAAAGGATTTCTAAACATTTTTTTATCCTAGAATGAACCTAAAACAATTAGGTGCAAAACAAAAAGAAAAAGAGAGGATAGAGAATCCGTTGATGAGTCTTACCTTTTTCGAGGTATCGATCTTTTTTCTTACTATCATACCTTGTTTTAACTGTATCGTACTATGTATCATTTGATAACCCAATAAAGCCCATCCTATTTTCGGTTCAAATCTAATTTTAAATGGCGGAATATCAAGGATATTTAGAACTAGATAGATCTTGGAAACATGACCTCCTATACCCACTTATCTTTCGGGAGTCTATTTATGTATTTGCTCATGATCATAGTTTAAATAGATCGAATTTGTTGGAACGGGTAGGTTATGACAATAAATCTAGTTTACTAATTATAAAACGTTTAATTTCTCGAATGTATCAACAGAATAATTTTATTATCTCCACTAACGATTCGAACCAAAATAAACTTTTTGGGTACAATAAGAATTTGTATTCTCAAATGATATCAGAGGGATTTGCAGTCAGTGTGGAAATTCCATTTTCCCTACGATTAGTATCTTCCTTAAAAGGGACAGAAATCGTAAAATATTATAATTTACGATCAATTCATTCAATATTTCCTTTTTTAGAGGACAAATTCTCACAGTTAAATTATGTATCAGATGTATTAATACCCTACCCGATTCATCTGGAAATCTTAGTTCAAACCCTTCGCTACTGGGTAAAAGATGCCTCTTCTTTGCATTTATTACGGTTTTTTCTTCACGATTATTTTAATCGGAATACTCTTATTATTCCAAATAAATATATTTCTATTTTTTCAAAAAGTACTCCAAGATTATTCTTGTTTCTATATAATTCTCATGTTTGTGAATACGAATCCATCTTCCTTTTTCTACGTAACCAATCTTCTCATTTACGATTAACATCTTCTGGAGGCTTTTTTGAGCGAATATATTTCTATGGAAAAATAAAACATCCCGTAGAAGAAGTCTTTGCTAATGATTCTCCGACTAGCTTATGGTTCCTCGAGAATCTCTTCATGCATTATGTTAGATATCAAGGAAAATCAATTTTGGCTTCAAAGGATACGCCTCTTTTCATGAATAAATGGAAATATTACCTTGTCCTTTTATGGCAATGTCATTTTTATGTGTGGTCTCAACCAGGAAGGATGTATATAAACCAATTATGCAAACATTCCCTCAGCTTTTTGGGCTATCTTTCAAGTATGCAAATAAATCTTTCAGTAGTACGGAGTCAAATGCTAGAAAATTCATTTCTAATGGATAATGCTATGAAGAAGATTGATACATTAGTTCCAATTAGTCCTCTGATTGGATCGTTGGGTAAAATGAAATTTTGTAACGTATTAGGACATCCCGTTAGTAAGTCGACCTGGGCCGATTCATCGGATTTTGATATT